TTGGTTTGGTAATTCATAATAGTGATTGGACATTTCATAAAAATAATTGGACATCTAATTCTAGAATATTCTTGTCAACAAACAACAATTTTAATAATTAAACATGAAAAAAACTACTCTCTCATTACAGGAGAGGGTAGACTAGTTCTAATAACTACAATTATTAGTTACTATTTATACTTATAGTAACTAATAATAATGAATTAATATATTAGTTACTATTTATACTTATAGTAACTAATAATAATGAATTAATAATTAATAATGTTTCATTTTTTAATAAACTTTCTAACTATAACTCGTAATAATAAAAAGTCATTATAATGGTGGTTACCATTTGCTTTTTACAAATAAAAAGAATATCTCTATTCTACACCGAAAACGAAGACTAAAACTTTAGTTTAGTGAAAAAAGCCCCTTATCGGATTTGAACCGATGACTTACGCCTTACCATGGCGTTACTCTACCACTGAGTTAAAAGGGCCCTTTGTATTCAATTCATGAATTATATCCATTTTCATTATGAGTCTACTACACTGCATACTGCAAACAAATATAAATAATATATGTATATATCATGTACATATCATATACATAGGGGTTTCATTTATATTTATAAAGTAAAGGATCAATTCGATTTACCCTCAAAAAGTGAAGCGGGTCAATTTTATTTTAATAATGCAATGAATTGTTTCAAGACCGACCCCGCCTGTTTCCTTTTACTGACCAATCAAAACGAGATTTACTCGATTGATACATGTACCAATCTGACACTGACATAGATTCAATAGATTTTATTGAATTATGTGATGAAGGTATTCGTACCCTGAACCGAATTTTTATAAAAAAGTAAAAAAGAGAATTTCTATCGTTTTTGAATTTTCTGACTTAATGTGAGATAGTGATTATGCATGGCCTATTTTATCTGAACAATGAAGGAAGCAACGAGTTTTAAGTTAAAATTAATGAGTGAAGAAGAAAAGAAATTAAGTGAGTTTTTACACCCTTTTCTGTTATGCTGGACCAATCACTGCCTGAACGGACAGAATCCTATACCTCCTTTCGCTATATTCGCTATACTATATATAGTATTTTATATAAATACAAATTAAATAAAAAATACAAATTAAATAAAGCAAAAAAATAAATAAATAAATGAAAATTGGACGGTTCATTTATTCCCATCCAATAAAAAATTCTATGGAATCATAACACAAAAGTAGAAAAGAGTGTTCGGATTTAGTCATATCATTAGATTATATTGACAATTCCAAAAAACTATACATACTATCATCATAGTATGATGACAGTCGGGCGGATATGCCCCTATCGTCTAGTGGTTCAGGACATCTCTCTTTCAAGGAGGCAGCGGGGATTCGACTTCCCCTGGGGGTACTACGAAAGGAAGTTGATTATGGATTATCCATAAGCCTAAAATGAATTCTTCCTGGGTCGATGCCCGAGCGGTTAATGGGGACGGACTGTAAATTCGTTGGCGATATGTCTACGCTGGTTCAAATCCAGCTCGGCCCAAAAATTCGCCGCTCCATAAATATGATATAACCAATGATATAAGAAATTTGTCCTCCATAAAAATGGAATCCTTCTCTTTTACGGATCAAGCATTTTTTCTTATGTATCCATGTTTTTCTGATTCATTCTGATCTTTCTAAGACTCTAGATTGGTAATACATAATCAAAGATTATGAAAAGAAAAATAGTTTTTTCTCGTTGAAAGGTTGATTATCCATTTTTGGCACTAAAAAAACATGGGTTACTAGTAATCTGTGTTACTTTGACTATAGTCCATATCTCTGTGTTACTTTCAGTATAGTCCATATCTATGTGTATATAATATCAGTTAGTATATCATTCATGTCTCTCTTACAACACGACGAAGAAAATAAAATGGTTTTTTAAAACCATTAAGAATAAAACCATTAAGAATATGTATACCATACACCTCGCTGGGATTGTAGTTCAATTGGTCAGAGCACCGCCCTGTCAAGGCGGAAGCTGCGGGTTCGAGTCCCGTCAGTCCCGAACTAGGATCTAGGATCCGATCCGTTAAATAAATTTATCCATTTATTTAACGTGAAAAAAGAAAGAGGGAGCAAGAGCTAATACCCAGCGGGATCCCTATTTCTTTTGTTTTTATTTCGTATTTATCATCAGACAAATACGGGAATTTCCATTTCTTTCATTAGTGCCGATTGATAAGAGAGAGACATAACATAATAGTTAGATTTGTACAATCGGTAGTATTCTTATATTTACTTTACTATTTGAATTTAAGAGATACTTGTCCACTTTTGTTTTTCAATATTCTTGATGAATAAAATAGAAAAGAGTACCCTTTTTAACGGAGTACATATGCAAATTGTATTCGTTTATCGTACGAGGCACAACGAACTTAACATAAGTGCCTCGACAGAGTACTTGTCAGGATAAATGAAAACCCCTTTGAGCTCCAACTTTTTTTTGGGGGGGGTATCCTCAATGACTAATTGGAAACAATCCATCTCATTTTCATTCAAATAAACTAAATTGCACACTCAATTTTTTATGTATGCCTTCCAGTTCCAGTCCCAATTGAAGGAAGAAATACTAATAAAATAAAAGAGGAGAACGAGTAACACTCCTTTTTATTAAATTCATTGGAATTATATTCGATTTTTTCTACTTAACTCGTCCTTTTTCCATCTCACTCCTACTCTTTTCTTTGGATCTGTGTGTCATCCATAGAATACCATACCAATCATATAATACCTCATAATTGTATGTATAAGTATAATATAACGAAGGAGGAATATATAGGTAAGACGATAGGGTTGGGTTATTTATAGAAAATAAAAAGTGGAAAAAGATGTAAATTTCCTGATCCAATAAAGAATCCTTTTTCAGATTTAGTATAGATAAAGGATCTTCCTATGTTATACTATTCAATTCTCGACGATGAATTTATTTGATAGATCATATATTGTTATTCATAATACTGATCCGATTCAGTATCATCAGGATGCAATTCATCCCCATGAATTTACAGGAATCCAATTTCTCATCTCTATGGGATTAGATCCCGAGTTATTGCGAAGTAAAAAAAAAATGAGATTATGGAAGTAAATATTCTCGCATTTATTGCTACTGCACTGTTCATTCTAGTTCCTACTGCTTTTTTACTTATCATCTACGTAAAAACAGTCAGTCAAAATGACTAATTTGATTGAAACTTGAATTATTAGTTCTTATCAATGATTGAAGAAAGGAATTCAAACTTCAAGTCTTAAACGAAATGATCTGGCTGGAATCATAAGTATCTGAGATAATAAGTATCTGAGATAGTAGTATCTAAGCCTAGATAGTATGGTAGAAAGAATTATATATAATTCTTTCTACCATACTATCTACTATCTAGTATTGTATAGTTATATACTATTATATAGTATATATTATCATATTCATTATTTTCATAGAAAGTTGTATTGTATACGGATATAGACTTTTTCCTATAAAAAAAAGCCCATATCTAATATCTAGATCAATATACAATATGTATGTACGTGGATTAGATGTATATCTAAATAGTACATCAAAATAGCAGCCCAATTCTTTTTTTTTGGCTACATTTACCTGTGTGTATTTCGATCGATCCAAAATAATCGAAGGCCAACTGTTCTAATTCTTAACCTATTTTAGAATTTATTTATATAGGATAGATCCTGAGATCCATCAAAAGAATCAATGGAGCAAGAATAATACGGGCGTATACTAATCTATTAGAAATTTCAAAATAAATAAAAAAAGAGAAAAGAAAACGAAACCAAAGAATCTTTTTCTTTTTTTAGATTTCCCACCACAAGAAGCTATTGCTTGATCCATTAACAGAAAACACGATCCGCGGAGTTCTATTCTATGATAATTTATTCAGATTTGTAAAAGGGAATAGGTTAATAGAGTAGACTCCTCTCCATTCCATTTTTTATGCTTAAGACATGAGATGTCTTAAGCATAAAAAATGGAATGGAGAGGAGTCTAAAAGAAAGGTGAAATACACGATACGTGAATCGTGCAACGAAAGAAGGATCTAATCTTCTTATGTGTAGAACCTCTTTTCTTTGGTTTGGACAACAACTAGTCACTTCCAATAGAAAGTATGTATTGCCATAATCTAATTAGATTAGCGGAACGACTTTATGTTCTCTTAGAACAGTAAAAGTCAAAAAAGAGGGAAACAAATAAAGAAAAAAATAAAAACCCATTTCTGGTTTTTGTTCATTGTAATATCCATAATTCTGGTAAGAACTGGTTTATTAAAATAGAATGTTTAGGAAGAATCCAATCCGGTTGAAAAAATTTTCCTATCATGCGTAGATTTGAGTTTCGAAATAGAACTATAGTAAAGTAATCATTCATTAGTAAAGTAATCATTCATTGTTTGATCGAATGGTTATTATTCATTATTGTATTTTATTATTCATTACTGTATTTCAGTATAATTTTGAAACAGAGACATTCTTAAAAAAGAAAAAGCTTCGCAAAACGCTCAATTAAACAATTCATACAATTAAATTAAAAAACTAGTAGTACCCCTCCCTAAAGTCCACTCCTTCCCCATACTACGAGTGAGAGGGAAAATGTAAAGACTACCATTAAAGCAGCCCAAGCGAGACTTACAATATCCATATGAATTATGTCTCCTATCTCTATGAAGGAATTATTTAATTATTGATCAATAATCATAGTGGAATTAATGGCGCAGAGTCAAAATAGAATTCTGACTTAAAGCTATTAATATTAATGAACCAATCCAATGAATCTACTTGTAACAATATTCTAAGATTTCTGGTAGAATTTTGAAGTATAAGTATTAAGTACAGATATGATACACATACCTTTTCTTGAAAAATTAGATAGCAAAGGAATACTTCTATCCTAATGAAATGAAACATGTGGGAATACTAAGACCTATTGTTTGTTACCCTTTTTTTTCGACTTTTACTTTTACTCTATAATTTTACTTTTACTCTATAAAAATAAGAGTTGACCGACTATCCTGATTGAATGTTTGATTACTCAGAGACCCTCGTGAGTCTGGATACAAAGTTTCTTCAATCCTTTCCACAACTCTTAAATGGATTTCCCATCAGCCTATCCAATCTAATTCCATATGGAGTCAGTAGACACAATTTTAGTAATGGTAGTGAAAAATAATTAGGAATTCTTGATACTCTTTCGTACAATCTCTTCTTCAATCCTAGGAGAAAAATGGATTGTCTTTTAGGAACCTTTGGATACTTTCGACCTCTGATTTTCGTCGTTCTGAATCCCAGAATTGACTCTCACTATTTTTTTTTTAATAGTTTAATAGTGAGAGTCAATCATATTACTAAGTAAGACTCACTTCATCCCTATTTGTATCGGTTTGAGCCACACCCAAGGACCAAATTTTGAGAAAAAAAACTATCGATAGGCTTATACTTCTCCGGCTCCGGGGACAAAATTCGTCGAATTAAATCAGTAGAATAAGAAATCCCCCGTTTTTTGTTGATCAGGCGACACCCAGATTTGAACTGGGGATAAAGGATTTGCAGTCCCCTGCCTTACCACTTGGCCATGTCGCCAAATCCGATCCAAATCTCAAAAAAAAATATAAAATAGGTAAAAAAAGAGTATTCATCCATATTCTTTTACTAAGATTCTATTACTAATTCTTTTATTTTTTTTTATCCAATCCAATTATTCTCTTTGATTGGTTATCACACCCCTTAAAAACTCCCCTTCTCTTTCCATTGAGAAGGTAAAAAATGGATTTTCGGTCACAGACTGAAAAATTTAGTGCAAATTGGAACCATTAACTATTTTTTTTTGAATTAGTGAAAAGTTCTTCAATTTGTATCTCAAATTGTTGCCTTTCCTTACTGGCATAACAAATCAATTCAAATATAACAATATATATGATATGTGTATATGTAAACCCACACCCCAAAAACAAAAATTGTTACACATATACCGGGACGAGTCTTTTTTATGTACATATCCCATATCCTTATAGGGAATCGTCGTGCTTTTTTTTTCGTTTTCTATAATACAATAGAAAAAGTGGAAATTATGATATAGTGTGACCTGACTTCTGTTGCCACAAGCAAAATTGCTATAAAAAAAAGATGAGATGAGATATGTGGATAGCTATACCGGCATATACTTTACTTAGGAAATATTATTCCTATTACGCAATTCAATCATATTCCATAAATCCATATATTATATTATATATAGTAAAAATATTATATATAGTAAAAGTAAAATTATATTTATATATAGTAAAAGTAAAAAAATCCGAAATTTTTTTTTTCAACATGAAATAAAATTAACTTTAACTAAAGGGGAAACTATATTACTACTGGCTTTCTTTATCTCATTCATAGAGATTCGATTTCATTCTGAATCCATTTATTTTTTTGGTACCCAATCAATCTAATCGTATTATCATAATAATAGGTAGAAGTTGGATGAATTTTTATATTCTATATAAGACTCCATAAGTGTAAGTGACGGAATTATTCTGGGAATGCTTTATAAATTCATTTCCATTTGTACCTGTCGCAAATTCGAACTTGTCTTGCGTCGAAAATGCTCTTCATTCCTCTGTCTCATTTCCGTTCTCATACGTATGAAGTACATTTACGGGGTTGTCTAAAATTTCATGTGATTCAGTAAACAGAATATACATTCCATCATTGCGAAATCGATCCATATGGTTCGATAAATAGTGAGCTAATAATGGGATTTTTCGATAAAGGGGAAACTGAAAATTAAGATGCTCTGGAATGATGGAAATGAGGGAATGTCCACAATACCTGGATTTAGTCAGATCCAATTTGAGGGATTTTGTAGGTTTATTAATGAGGGCTTGACGGAAGAATTTCATAAGTTTCCGAAAATTGAAGACACAGATCAAGAAATTGAATTTAAATTATTTGTAGAAAGATATCAATTGGTGGAACCCTCGATAAACGAAAGAAATGCTGTGTATGAATCACTCACATATTCTTCTGAATTATATGTACCCGCGGGATTAATTTGGAAAACCGGTAGAGATATGCAAGAAGAAACCATTTTTATTGGAAACATTCCAATAATGAATTACCTGGGAACCTTTATAGTAAATGGAATATACAGAATTGTGATCAATCAAATATTGCAAAGTCCTGGTATTTACTACCGTTCAGAATTGGACCATAACGGAATTTCTGTCTATACCAGCACCATAATATCAGATTGGGGGGGGAGATCAGAATTAGAGATTGATAGAAAATCAAGGATATGGGCCCGTGTGAGTAGGAAACAAAAAATATCTATTCTAGTTCTATCGTCGGCTATGGGTTCGAATCTAAGAGAAATTATGGATAATGTTTGTTACCCTGAAATTTTTTTGTCTTTCCTTAATCTAAATGATAAGGAGAAAAAAAAGATTGGGTCAAAAGAAAGTGCTATTTTGGAATTTTATCAACAATTTGCTTGTGTAGGCGGGGATCCGATATTTTCTGAGTCCTTATGTAAGGAATTACAAAAGAAATTTTTTCAACAAAGATGTGAATTAGGAAGGATTGGTCGACGAAATATGAACCGTAGACTGAATCTTGATATACCTCAGAACAATACATTTTTGTTACCACGAGATGTATTGGCTGCTGTGGATCATTTGATCGGAATGAAATTTGGAATGGGTACACTTGATGATATGAATCACTTGAAAAATAAACGTATTCGTTCTATAGCGGACTTGTTACAGGATCAATTTGGACTGGCTCTTGTTCGTTTAGAAAACGCAGTTCGAGGAACTATATCTGGAGCAATTCGTCATAAATTGATACCGACTCCTCAAAATTTGGTAACTTCAACTTCATTAACAACCACTTATGAATCGTTTTTTGGCCTACATCCTTTATCTCAAGTTTTGGATCGAACTAATCCATTGACACAAATTGTTCATGGGCGAAAATTGAGTTATTTGGGTCCTGGAGGATTGACGGGTAAAACTGCTAGTTTTCGGATACGAGATATTCATCCTAGCCACTATGGACGTATTTGTCCAATTGATACGTCCGAAGGAATCAATGTTGGACTTATTGGATCCTTAGCCATTCATGTGAGGATTGGCCATTGGGGATCCATAAAGAGTCCGTTTTATGAAATATCTGAAAGATCAAAAAAGGAGGCACAGATAGTTTATTTATCACCAAATAGAGATGAATATTATAGGATAGCAGCTGGAAATTCTTTGGCCTTGAATCAGAGTATTCAGGAAGAACAGGTTGTTCCAGCTCGATACCGTCAAGAGTTCCTGACTATTGCATGGGAACAGATTCATCTTAGAAGTATTTTTCCCTTCCAATATTTTTCTATTGGAGCTTCTCTCATTCCTTTTATCGAGCATAATGATGCGAATCGGGCTTTAATGAGTTCTAATATGCAGCGCCAAGCAGTTCCGCTTTCTCAGTCCGAGAGGTGCATTGTTGGAACTGGACTGGAACGTCAAACGGCTTTAGATTCGGGGGTTTCCGCTATAGCCGAACACGAGGGAAAAATCATTTATACTGATCCTCACAAGATTATTTTTGCAAGTAATGGAGACACTACTACAAGTAACGGAGACACTACTATAAGTATTCCATTAGTTATCTGTCAACGTTCCAACAAAAATACTTGTATGCATCAAAAACCTCAGGTTTCGCGAGGTAAATGCATTAAAAAGGGACAAATTTTAGCGGACGGTGCGGCTACAGTTGGTGGGGAACTCACTTTAGGAAAAAACGTATTAGTAGCTTATATGCCATGGGAAGGTTACAATTTTGAAGACGCAGTACTGATTAGCGAACGTTTGGTATATGAAGATATTTATACTTCTTTTCACATCCGGAAATATGAAATTCAGACTCATATGACAAGCCAAGGACCTGAAAGAATCACTAGGGAAATACCACATCTAGAGGCTCATTTACTCCGCAATTTAGACAGAAATGGAGTTGTGATGCTGGGATCTTGGGTAGAAACAGGTGATATTTTAGTAGGAAAATTAAGGCCTCAGACGGCAAACGAATCCTCGTATGCTCCAGAGGATAGATTATTAAGAGCCATTCTCGGAATTCAGGTATCCACTGCAAAAGAAACTTCTCTAAAATTACCTATAGGCGGAAGAGGGCGCGTTATTGACGTGAGATGGATCCGGAAAAGGGGGGGTTCCAGTTATAATTTAGAAATGATTCGTGTATATATTTCACAGAAACGTGAAATCAAAGTAGGTGATAAAGTAGCTGGAAGACATGGGAATAAAGGTATCATTTCCAAAATTTTGCCTAGACAAGATATGCCTTATTTGCAAGATGGAACACCTGTTGATATGGTCTTCAACCCATTAGGAGTACCATCACGAATGAATGTGGGACAGATATTTGAATGTTCGCTCGGGTTAGCGGGAGATCTGTTAAAAAGACATTATAGAATAGCATCTTTTGATGAGAGATATGAGCAAGAGGCTTCGAGAAAGCTAGTGTTTTCTGAATTATATGAAGCCAGTAAGCAAACAAAAAATCCATGGGTATTTGAACCGGAATATCCGGGAAAAAGCAGAATATTTGATGGAAGAACAGGAAATCCTTTTGAGCAACCTGTCTTAATAGGAAAGTCCTATATTTTAAAATTAATTCATCAAGTTGATGATAAAATCCATGGACGTTCTAGTGGACATTACGCACTTGTTACACAACAACCCCTTAGAGGAAGGGCAAAGCAAGGGGGACAACGAGTAGGAGAAATGGAAGTTTGGGCTTTAGAGGGATTTGGTGTTGCTCATATTTTACAAGAGATGCTTACTTATAAATCTGATCATATTAGAGCTCGTCAAGAAGTACTTGGTGCTACAATCATTGGAGGAAGAGTATCTAACCCAGAAGATGCTCCAGAATCTTTTCGATTGCTCGTTCGAGAACTACGATCTTTA